TATTCAAAGATTTAACAATCTCCCTAACATCTTCAGTGTTATGCTCTAAATATAAGCTATTTAAATAACAAATTCTCAAAATTAATAATATAATAAACCAAAGAACAAATCTTAATAAATAAATTTTTAAATTATTATTTTGTAATATTTGATTAATTAAAGTCCCCTTTACAAATACATTATATATATTTTGAGATCCTAATTGTTCTCTTCATCCTTGATCTATATTATCATAAACCCCCTTACCAATAGTTAAAGGATAATAAATTAGTCCTAAAGTTGATAAAATAGGTATATTTCATATACTCCCTCTAAAATAAGAAATTTTGTAATAATTTAAAGATTTATTAAAAAATTTTAATGAAATATTAGAAATTAAATATCCAAGAATCCCCCCAATAATACAAACAAATAATGTTAATATTTTTAAATAAAAAGGTAAACAAATTATATCTGGTGTAGGAAATATTAATCATCTTAATATACTTCCTCCAATAATTGCCATAAATAATAAACCAATTATCCCTCGTAATATAATTTTACCTTCATCATTTATGGGATGTAAAGAAGTTCTATTAAACTCACCAGTTAAAGAATAATATACTAATCGAAAAGAATAACATACAGTTAATCCTGTAGAAAAAAAATATAAAAAAAAACTAAATATATTAATATTAGATAATATAACAATTTCTAAAATTAAATCCTTAGAATAAAATCCAGCTAAAAATGGTATACCACATAAAGCTAAATTAGCTAAATTTAAACAAGCAGAAGTTAATGGTATTTGTCTAACTAACCCTCCTATTATTCGAATATCTTGACTATTTTTTATATTATGAATAATTGCCCCTGCACATATAAATAATAAAGCCTTAAATAAAGCATGAGTTAATAAATGAAAAAATGCCAATTTATAAAACCCTATTGATAAAATTCTTATCATTAATCCTAATTGTCTTAAAGTTGATAAAGCAATAATTTTTTTTAAATCAAATTCAAAATTAGCCCCTAATCCAGCTATAAATATTGTTAATCCTGAAATTAATAATATAAATTGACCTAAATAAGTATTTTCTAATAAAATATTAAATCGAATTAATAAATAAACACCAGCTGTTACTAAAGTAGAAGAATGAACTAAAGCTGATACAGGTGTAGGGGCAGCTATAGCTGCAGGTAACCATGAAGAAAAAGGAATTTGAGCTCTTTTAGTTATAGCAGCCAAAACTACTAGTCCCCCAATTAATATTATTTCAAAATCTATTTTTATTATTTCTAAATAAAATACATAATTTCAAGATCCATAATTTATTATTCAAGCAATAGCTAATAATAAAGCTACATCACCAATTCGATTTGATAAAGCAGTTAATATCCCAGCATTAAATGATTTAACATTTTGAAAATAAATTACTAAACAATAAGAGACTAACCCTAATCCATCTCATCCTAATAAAATTCTTACTAAATTAGGACTAATAATTAATAATATTATTGATAAAACAAATATTAAAACTAATAAAATAAATCGATTAATATTATAATCATCTTGTATATATTCCTTACTATAATAAATAACTATAGAAGAAATAAATAAAACAAAAGATATAAATATCAAACTAATTCAATCAAATAATAAAGTTATTACAATTGAAGTTCTATTTAATGACAATACTTCCCATTCAATAAAAATTACTAAATCTGAATTTAAAAAATTTAATCCAAAAATAAAAGAAGTTAATCTAATTAATATTAAACATAAAAAACTAATAAAACAAATTGAGATATTATACACGATCTAAAATGAATTAATTCATATCATTGACACCACAAATCAATATTTTTTTTAAACTATTTAAATACATTCATAATATACAAGTATCACTTTTTAAAATTAATAAATTTAAAGGAAATCAATGTAATAATAACAATAGATATTCACGATTTAACCCCCCTATAAAAGAATATCTCCCAGAATATAATTTTCCATGTTGACTATAAGAATATAAATATAATGTATAAGTAGCTCTAAAAAAAGATAACAAAGCTAACATAAATATACTAATTCAAGATCAACTAACAATACTATTTAATAAACTAACTTCTCCTAATAAATTTAAAGATGGTGGAGCAGCTATATTACATGAACTTAATAAAAATCATCATAAAGCCATTCTAGGTATAAAATTCAATATACCCTTATTAATAAATAATCTTCGTCTTCCTATTCGTTCATATCTAATATTTGCTAAACAAAATAACCCAGAAGAACATAATCCATGAGCAATCATCAAAGTATAAGCCCCAGATATACCTCAACTAGTTATAGTTAATAAACCACTTAAAGCAATTCTTATATGAGCAACTGAAGAATAAGCAATTAATGACTTCAAATCAGTTTGACGTAAACATATAAATCTTACTAATACCCCTCCTACTAAACTAATTCTAATTCAATATCATCTAAAAATATTATTAATATTCTGAATTAAAGATATAATACGTAAAATTCCATATCCCCCTAATTTTAATAAAACTCCAGCTAAAATTATTGATCCAGAAACGGGAGCTTCTACATGAGCCTTTGGCAATCATAAATGAACTAAAAATATTGGTATTTTTACTAAAAAAGCAAAAATTAAAGATAAATATAACAAAATTCTAAATATATCCGTCGATAGTAATATAAATTCTAAATGCATAATTTCATTATAAATATAAAAAATCCCAACTAATAAAGGTAAAGAAGCAAATAAAGTATAAAATAATAAATAAATTCCTGCTTGTAAACGCTCTGGTTGATACCCTCATCCTATAATTAAAAATAAAGTAGGAATTAATCTTCTTTCAAAAAATAAATAAAATAAAAATAAATTTATTGAAGAAAAAGTTAAATAAAGAAAAATCAAAAGAATAATTACAACAAACAAAAAAAAATTTCAATAATTTTTATTACGATAAATTCTTTCTCTAGCCATTAATATTAATACACATACTCAAATTCTTAATAAAATTAATCCATATGATAAAATATCACATCCTAAAAAATAACTAATTCTTCTTCAATTATTATTATAAAAATTTAAAATAATAAAAATAAAACTAATCAAAAATAATAAATTTTGTACCATTCAATATAAATTTTTAAAAAAACATAAAGGAATCATAAATAATAATATTAATAAAATTTTTAACATTGTAATACATTAAAAGAATTAAAGTAATCATTGCCATGAGTTCGAATTATAGAAACTAAAATTGAAAGACCTAAAGCACCCTCACAAACACAAAAAGTTAAATATAATATACTAAAATATATCTCATAATTATATAATATTAAATAAATTACTATAAATATAAATAATCTTAAAACTATAAATTCTAAACTTAATAATATAACCAATAAATGTTTACAATTAAAAACAAATATCATCACACCACATAAAAATAAAAAGATTGGAAATCCTCAATATATAAATATTAACATTAGTTTTAATAGTTTAATAAAAACATTGGTCTTGTAAATCAAAAATAAGAAAATTTTCTTTTAAAACATCAGGAAAAAAGAATTTCTTTATCATTAATCTCCAAAATTAATATTTTAATTAAACTATTTCCTGATATTATACAATTTATATTAATTATTTATAGATTAATTATTAGATATTTATTTACTCAAATAAAACACCCCTTATCTATAGGATTTATTTTATTAGTTCAAACTTTTTTTATCTGTCTAATTACTGGATCATTAATAAAAACTTTCTGATTCTCTTATGTATTATTTTTAATTTTTATTGGAGGAATATTAGTCTTATTTATCTACATAACCTCACTAGCTTCAAATGAAATATTTAATTTCTCAACAAAAAATTTTTTATTAGCATCATCAGTTTTAACATTTTCAATATTTATAATCTTTATTTTAAATGATTCATCTTTTTTAAATTCATTTTCAATAAATGCTGAAATAATATCTATTATAAATGAAATAAATTTTATTAAAGAAAATAGATTAAATTTAAATAAACTTTATAATTTTCCAACTAATATATTAACTCTTTTATTAATCAATTATTTATTTTTAACTTTAATTATTATTGTAAAAATTACAAATAATTTTTATGGACCTTTACGACAAATTAACTAATGAATAAACCTTTACGACTTTCACACCCACTATTTAAAATTGCTAATAATGCATTAGTAGATTTACCAGCCCCATCTAATATTTCAGCTTGATGAAATTTTGGCTCTTTATTAGGATTATGTTTAATTGTACAAATTTTAACTGGACTTTTTCTAGCTATACATTATACAGCTCATGTTGATTTAGCATTTAATAGAATTGTTCATATTTGTCGTGATGTAAATTATGGTTGATTATTACGAACCTTACACGCAAACGGTGCTTCATTTTTTTTTATTTGTATTTATATACATATTGGCCGAGGAATTTATTATAGATCATATTTATATCATATAACCTGATCTGTAGGTGTTCTTATTTTATTTGCTGTTATAGCAACAGCTTTTATAGGTTATGTATTACCTTGAGGACAAATATCATTTTGAGGGGCAACAGTAATTACTAATTTATTATCAGCAATTCCTTATTTAGGAACTGATCTTGTCCAATGAATTTGAGGAGGATTTGCTATTGACAATGCCACATTAACCCGATTTTTTACACTTCATTTTGTTTTACCATTTATTGTTGCAGCTATAACTATAATTCATCTATTATTTTTACATCAAACGGGATCTAATAATCCATTAGGAATTAATAGTAATATTGATAAAATTCCATTTCATCCTTACTTTTCTTTTAAAGATATTTTTGGATTTATAATTATATTAACTATTCTAATTTTATTAACTTTATTTAAACCTTATATATTAGGAGATCCTGATAATTTTATTCCAGCAAATCCATTAAGAACCCCAGTACATATTCAACCTGAATGATATTTTCTATTTGCCTATGCTATTCTTCGATCAATTCCTAATAAATTAGGAGGAGTAATTGCATTAATTGCTTCAATCGCTATTTTATTTATTTTACCATTTACTCATACTGGAAAATTTCGAGGATTACAATTTTACCCAATTAATCAAATTTTATTTTGATTAATACTTACAATCGTAATTCTTTTAACATGAATTGGAGCTCGACCAGTAGAAATCCCATATGTTATAGTTGGACAAATTTTAACAGTATTATATTTTTCTTATTATTTATTAAATCCTCTTATTATAATATGATGAGATAAATTAATTAATTAGTTAATGAGCTTGAAATAAGCATATGTTTTGAAAACATAAGATAGAAATATAATTTTTCTATTAACTTTACTAATATTTATGATTTAAAATAAAATTAATATAAGAATTTTTAAACCTATAAAAAATATTAAATAATTTAATGAAAAAGGTAAAAAACTTTTTCAAGCTAAATATATTAATTTATCATATCGAAATCGAGGTAATGTACCTCGTACTCAAATAAATAAAAAAGAAATTAATATCAATTTAATGTAAAATATAAAAGAATAAATATCACATCCTAAAAAAATTACAACAAATAATATTCTTATAAATAAAATACTTGCATATTCAGCTAAAAAAATTAAAGCAAATCCACCTCTTCTATATTCTACATTAAATCCTGATACTAATTCAGATTCTCCTTCAGCAAAATCAAAAGGAGTTCGATTAGTTTCAGCCAATATTGAAGCTACTCACACTAAAGCTAAAGGAAACATAATTAAAATAAACCAAATATTTTGATAAATTATAAAATTTATTAAATTATAATCTCCTACTAAAAATACAAAGCATAATAAAATTAAAGCCATTCTAACTTCATAAGAAATAGTTTGAGCAACAGCCCGAAGACCCCCTAATAAAGCATAATTAGAATTAGAAGATCACCCAGCAATTATTACTGTATAAACCCCCAGTCTAGTACAACACAAAAAAAATAAAATTCCTAAATTAAATATAAATAAATTTGTATAATAAGGAATACATAACCAAATTAATAAAGCTAAAAATAAAGAAAAAATTGGTCTAAAATAATAAAGTAAATAATTAGATATTAAAGGATAAGTTTGTTCCTTTGTAAATAATTTAATTGCATCACAAAATGGTTGAGGAATTCCTAATAATCCAACTTTATTAGGACCCTTACGAATTTGAATATATCCTAAAACTTTTCGTTCTAATAAAGTCAAAAAAGCAACACCCACCATTACACACACTATTAATAAAATCATTCTAATTAAAGATAATAATAACTCTTGTCACATCAAGTACTATTTGTAAATAATTTACATATATAAATTCTAAATTTATTGCACTAATCTGCCAAAATAGTAAAATTAATTATTTTCATAAATTAAAATATTAATATATTAAATATTTGGTCCTTTCGTACTAAAATATTTTAATTTTTTAAGGATAGAAACCAACCTGGCTTACGCCGGTTTGAACTCAGATCATGTAAGAATTTAAGGGTCGAACAGACCCAATACTTTAAACTTCTACACCTAAAATTACTCTTAATCCAACATCGAGGTCGCAATCTTTTTTGTCGATATGAACTCTTTAAAAAAATTACGCTGTTATCCCCAAGGTAACTTAATTTTTTAATCAATAAAATTGGATCAATAATTCATAAATTAATGTTATAAAATAATAAAAGTTCAATAAATTTTATTGTCACCCCAACAAAATAATTTTTTTAATAAAACTTAAATAATTCCTTATAAATTATATTATAAAATTATAAAGCTCTATGGGGTCTTCTCGTCCTTTAAAAAAATTTTTGCCTTTTAACAAAAAAGTTAAATTCTACTATAAATTTAATAAAGACAGTCAATATTTCGTCCAACCATTCATACAAGCTTTCAATTAAAAAACTAATGATTATGCTACCTTTGCACGGTCAAAATACCGCGGCCCTTTAAAAAAATTTCAGTGGGCAGGTTAGACTTTAAATAAAACCAAAAAGACATGTTTTTGATAAACAGGCGAATATTTAATTTGCCGAGTTCCTTTAAAAAACCTTTCATTTTTATTTACTTATAAATTTAAATATACTAATTTTATCATTATCTCTTAATTTTTCCTATTAAAATTAATGTTTTAATAAAAATTTAAAAACTAAATAAATAATATTTACAAAAAATAAATTATAACATATTTACAATTAATGGCTATTTCTAAACCTATAATTATTTTATACTCAATAATTTTATAAAAATTTATCTTAAAGCTTATCCCTTAAGATATTTATATTATTAAATAATAACCTAATTAATTAAATTATTACAATTAAAAATATATAAATTAAATTTATTTCTTAAAAAACTAGATATATTTAAGAACGAATAACATTTCATTTCTAATTAATTATTATTAATATTTATGCTACAATAACTAAAATAATTAATTAGCTCTCTTAAATTCGAGAAAAATATTTATTAATATTTTTTAATTAATAAACCCTGATACACAAGGTACAATAAATAAGATCTTCTTTTTTATTAATTTATTTTCAATTTATTTCATCATTCTTTCACAATACTAATATACTATTATTAAAATTATTTTTTCATTAAAAACTACAAAAACTATTTAAATAAAATTATTTTTATTAATTTAATAAATAAACAAAAAATTTAATAAGATTTATTTATCAATTTAAATCGAATTGCACGAATTTCTTTTCAATGTAAATGAAAAACTTTACTATTTAAGCTTTAAATTGTCTTTCTAGATACACCTTCCGGTACATCTACTATGTTACGACTTATCTCATCTTAATAACGAGAGCGACGGGCGATATGTACATATTTTAGAGCTAAAATCAAATAACTTTTCTTTTTTATTTTACTATCAAATCCAATTTCAAAAAAATATTTCAATCTTTTATCCAAAAATAAATTTATTGTAACCCATTTTTTACTTAATTATAAGCTGCACCTTGACCTGACATAATTTATATTAAAAATTTTAGAAAATTATTACTTTTTTAAGACATTCTGACGACGGCGGTATACATACTAAACAAAATTAAGTAAGGTCCAACGTGGATTATCAATTATAAAACAGGTTCCTCTGAATAGACTAAAATACCGCCAAATTTTTTAAATTTCAAGAACATAACTAATACTATTCTAGATTATTTATTTACATTTTAAATAATAGGGTATCTAATCCTAGTTTATTATTAAAATTTCATAATTTCAATAACTCAACTATATAATTTATTTAAATTAAAATTTCACCTAATAAATTATTAAATTAAATATATAAATATATATATTATTATAAATAATTTAATATAATATTAATACTTTACTATTTCTATTAAATTATTAATTATCTCTTTTTTCTTAAGTAATTTATAAAAATGATGAATAACTTAAAAAATTTATTATACATTAATTCTAATTTCAGTTATTTATACAGTTAATAAATGATTATTAATTATATAGATATTGTTAAACATTTAAAAATAATATTATATATACATTTATATTAAATATAATAATTCATAATATATTTATATTTCCATTTATGTATATTTGCTTATTTAATAAAATAATAGACCTAAATAAATAATATATATATATATTAAAATATTTATATATATATATATTTATATTAAATAAATTTAGGAATATTAAAATATTTATATTTATATTGAATTTTTATTTAAATTTATATTATATATTAAATTATTTATTAATTATTAAATTAAATATATAAATATATATATTATTATAAATAATTTAATATAATATTAATACTTTACTATTTCTATTAAATTATTAATTATCTCTTTTTTCTTAAGTAATTTATAAAAATGATGAATAACTTAAAAAATTTATTATACATTAATTCTAATTTCAGTTATTTATACAGTTAATAAATGATTATTAATTATATAGATATTGTTAAACATTTAAAAATAATATTATATATACATTTATATTAAATATAATAATTCATAATATATTTATATTTCCATTTATGTATATTTGCTTATTTAATAAAATAATAGACCTAAATAAATAATATATATATATATTAAAATATTTATATATATATATATTTATATTAAATAAATTTAGGAATATTAAAATATTTATATTTATATTGAATTTTTATTTAAATTTATATTATATATTAAATTATTTATTAATATAGTTTAGAACTAAAAAATATTATGTAATAAAAAATTATTTTATAATATTTTATAATTCCATTATCAATTAATTTTACATTAAATAATGAATTGCCTGATAAAAGGATTACCTTGATAGGGTAAATTATATAATTTAAAATTATATTCATTATATTTAATAGAATTAAACTATTTCTAAAAGTATCAAAAACTTTTGTGCATCATACACCAAAATATAAAAAGATAAGCTAATTAAGCTATTGGGTTCATACCCCATTTATAAAGGTTTTAACCCTTTTCTTTTTAATTTTCAAAAATTCATCTAAACTATTATTTTTAATTACTTTAATGAGAGGAACTTTAATTACTATTTCCTCAAATTCATGATTAAGAGCTTGAATAGGATTAGAAATTAATTTATTATCTTTTATCCCCTTGATAATAAATTATAATAATCTTATGGCTTCTGAAGCATCTTTAAAGTACTTTTTAACACAAGCTTTAGCTTCTACTATTCTTTTATTTTCTGTAATTTTAATAATATTTTCTATCAATATAAATTGATATTTTCAGGAATTCATTTTAATATATCCTATAATAATCAATTCATGTTTATTACTTAAAATAGGTGCAGCCCCATTTCATTTTTGATTCCCCGGAGTGATAGAAGGTTTAAACTGAACCAATAATTTTATTTTAATAACTTGACAAAAAATTGCCCCTTTAATATTAATTTCTTATTTTATTATTCCTAATCTATTTATAATAATTATCTTTTTTTCTATTTTAATTGGATCATTAGGTGGATTAAATCAAACTAGATTACGAAAAATTATAGCTTTTTCATCAATTAATCATTTAGGTTGAATATTAGCTGCTATAATATCTAATGAAAATTTATGAATATTATATTTTTATATTTACACATTTCTATCTTTAACAATTTTAATTTTATTTGATATATTAAAAGTTTTCCATATTAATCAAATTTTTTTTATTATAAATAATAATCCATTAATTAAATTTATAATATTTATCCTACTTTTATCTTTAGGGGGATTACCCCCCTTTTTAGGATTCGCACCAAAATGATTAGTAATTCAATATATAACTATAAACAATAATATTTTATTAATAATTATAATAGTATGTTTAACATTAATTACCCTTTATTATTATATTCGAATTTGTTATGCTTCATTTTTATTAAATTATTGAGAAAATAATTGATTTAATAAAATTCAATTAAACCCATTAAAATTATTTATTTTAATATTTTTATCTTTTATTTCAATAACAGGAATCTTATTAGTTAATTTTTCTTATTTCCTAATTTAAAGGCTTTAAGTTAAATAAACTAATAACCTTCAAAGTTACAAATATAAGTAAAAATCTTTTAAGCCTTAGTAATTAATTTACTCCTTTAGAATTGCAGTCTAATATCATTAGTGTGACTATAAAGCCATGATTAAAGAAGATTTCCTTCATAAATAGATTTACAATCTACTGCCTAAGCTTCAGCCATTTAATCGCAACAATGGCTATTTTCCACTAATCATAAAGATATTGGTACATTATATTTTATTTTTGGAGCTTGGGCAGGAATAGTTGGAACTTCATTAAGAATTTTAATTCGAGCAGAACTTGGACATCCAGGAGCATTAATTGGAGATGATCAAATTTACAATGTAATTGTAACAGCTCATGCATTTATTATAATTTTTTTTATAGTAATACCTATTATAATTGGAGGATTTGGAAATTGATTAGTTCCATTAATATTAGGGGCACCTGATATAGCTTTTCCTCGAATAAATAATATAAGTTTTTGAATGTTACCCCCCTCTCTTACTCTTTTATTAGCTAGAAGTATAGTTGAAAATGGAGCTGGGACTGGATGAACAGTTTACCCCCCATTATCAGCAGGAATTGCTCATACTGGGGCTTCAGTAGATTTAGCAATTTTTTCACTTCATTTAGCAGGAATTTCTTCAATTTTAGGAGCTGTAAATTTTATTACTACAGTTATTAATATACGATCAAGAGGGATTACTCTAGATCGAATACCATTATTTGTTTGATCTGTAGTAATTACTGCCGTATTACTTCTTCTTTCTTTACCAGTATTAGCAGGAGCAATTACTATATTATTAACTGATCGAAATTTAAATACTTCATTTTTTGATCCAGCAGGAGGAGGAGACCCTATTCTTTATCAACATTTGTTTTGATTTTTTGGACACCCAGAAGTATATATTTTAATTCTTCCTGGATTTGGGATAATTTCTCATGTAATTAGTCAAGAAAGAGGAAAAAAAGAAACTTTTGGGGCTCTAGGAATAATTTATGCTATATTAGCTATTGGTCTTTTAGGATTTATTGTATGAGCTCACCACATATTTACAGTAGGAATAGATGTAGATACGCGAGCTTATTTTACTTCAGCAACAATGATTATTGCTGTACCAACTGGAATTAAAATTTTCAGTTGATTAGCAACTTTACATGGAACTCAACTAACCTATTCCCCTTCTTTATTATGATCCCTTGGATTTGTATTTTTATTTACAATTGGGGGATTAACAGGAGTAGTATTAGCAAATTCATCTATTGATATTATTTTACATGACACTTATTATGTAGTAGCTCATTTTCATTATGTATTATCAATAGGAGCTGTATTTGCTATTATAGCAGGATTTGTTCATTGATATCCACTATTAACTGGATTAACAATAAATTCTCAATGATTAAAAATACAATTTAGTGTAATATTTTTTGGAGTAAATTTAACATTTTTTCCCCAACATTTTCTTGGATTAGCTGGAATACCTCGACGATATTCCGATTATCCAGATGCCTATACTTCATGAAATATTGTATCTACTATTGGATCAACAATCTCATTAGTAGGAATTTTAATATTTCTATTCATTATTTGAGAAAGTATAGTAGTTAAACGATTAGTAATTTATCCAATTCATTTAAATTCTTCTATTGAATGATATCAAAATCTTCCACCAGCAGAACATAGTTATTCAGAATTACCCTTATTAACTAATTAGTCTAATGTGGCAGATTAGTGCAATGGATTTAAGCCCCATATATAAAGTATTTCTTTCATTAGAATTTTCCTTATGGCAACTTGATCAAATTTAGGATTACAAGATAGAGCATCACCTGTAATAGAACAACTTACATTCTTTCATGATCATACATTAATAATTTTAACAATAATTACTATTTTAGTAGGATATGTAATAATCTCATTAGGATTTAATAAATTTACTAACCGATATTTATTATCAGGACAATTAATTGAAATTGTTTGAACAATTTTACCTGCAATTATTCTAGTTTTTATTGCTATACCATCATTACGTTTATTATATCTAATAGATGAAATTTATAATCCTTCAATTACTTTAAAAACTATTGGTCATCAATGATATTGAAGTTATGAATATTCTGATTTCAAAAATTTAGAATTTAATTCATATATAATTCCAACAACTGACTTAAAAATAGAAGAATTTCGATTATTAGATGTAGATAACCGAATTATTTTACCAATAAATACTCAAATTCGAGTACTTGTAACAGCAGCAGATGTATTACATTCATGAACAGTACCAACTCTTGGTGTAAAAATTGATGCAACTCCTGGTCGATTAAATCAAACTAGATTTTTAATTAATCGGCCAGGATTATTTTATGGACAATGTTCTGAAATTTGTGGAGCAAATCATAGTTTTATACCTATTGTAATTGAAAGTGTTCCAATAAATTATTTTATTAATTGAATTATTAATTTTAATTCTTCATTAGATGACTGAAAGCAAGTGCTGGTCTCTTAAACCATTTAATAGTAAATTAGCAATTACTTCTAATGAAAAAATTAGTTAATCCATAACATTAGTTTGTCAAGCTAAAATTATCAATTAATTGATATTTTTTAATTCCACAAATAGCCCCAATTAATTGATTATTATTATTTATTATTTTTTCAATTACTTTAATTATTTTTAATACTTTAAATTACTTTTCTTATTTACCAATAACTCCAAAAAATTCACAAATAGAAAAAAAAATTAATACCCCTTTAAATTGAAAATGATAACAAATTTATTTTCCGTTTTTGATCCTTCCACAAATATTTTTAATTTATCATTAAATTGAATAAGAACATTCTTAGGTTTATTAATAATTCCATCTATATACTGATTTATTCCTTCACGATACCATATTATTTGAAATAATATTTTATTAACTTTACATAAAGAATTCAAAACTCTTTTAGGAATAAGAGGTCATAAAGGAAGTTCTTTTATTTTTATTTCTTTATTTTCATTAATTTTATTTAATAATTTTATTGGTTTATTCCCGTATGTATTTACAAGTTCAAGACACTTAGTATTTACATTAAGACTAGCTTTACCTTTATGATTATCTTTTATACTTTATGGTTGAATTAATCATACACAACATATATTTGCTCATTTAGTTCCACAAGGAACTCCTGCAGTTTTAATACCATTTATAGTATGTATTGAAACAATTAGAAATGTAATTCGACCAGGAACTTTAGCAGTTCGATTAGCTGCTAATATAATTGCTGGACATCTCCTTCTTACTTTATTAGGAAATACAGGAAATTCATTACCACATTTTCTTGTAATTATTTTAATTGGAACTCAAATTGCTTTATTAGTCCTTGAATCTGCTGTATCTATTATTCAATCTTATGTATTTGCTGTTCTAAGAACTCTTTATTCTAGAGAAGTTAATTAATTAATGTCAACACATTCAAATCATACCTTTCACTTAGTTGATTATAGCCCATGACCTTTAACTGGAGCAATTGGAGCTTTTACAACTGTTGCAGGACTTGTTAAATGATTCCATCAATATGAAATTAATTTATTTATTTTAGGAAATGTAATTATTTTACTAACAATATATCAATGATGACGAGATGTATCTCGAGAAGGAACTTTTCAAGGACTACATACTTATGCTGTAACTATTGGACTACGATGAGGAATAATTTTATTTATTGTCTCCGAAATTTTTTTTTTTATTTCATTTTTTTGAGCATTTTTTCATAGAAGTTTATCTCCTGCAATTGAACTAGGAGCAATATGACCTCCTATAGGTATTATTCCATTTAACCCTTTTCAAATTCCCTTATTAAATACAGCAATTTTATTAGCTTCAGGTGTAACAGTAACATGAGCCCATCATAGTTTAATAAGTAGAAATCATTCTCAAACTACTCAAGGTTTATTATTTACTGTAATTTTAGGAATTTATTTTTCTATTTTACAAGCATATGAATATATTGAAGCCCCATTTACTATTGCAGATGCAGTTTATGGATCAACTTTTTATATAGCAACAGGATTTCATGGACTACATGTATTAATTGGAACTACATTTTTACTTGTATGTTTATTACGTCACTTAAATTACCATTTTTCTAGAGGGCATCACTTTGGATTTGAAGCTGCGGCCTGATACTGACATTTTGTTGATGTAGTTTGATTATTTTTATATATTTCTATTTACTGATGAGGTAGATAATTATTTATATAGTATATAAGTATATATGACTTCCAATCATAAGGACTAAATAATTTAGTATAAATAATTTATTCCACATTAATCATAAGTATTGTAATTATATTAATTGCCATAATAGTTATACTTTTAGCTTCTATTTTATCAAAAAAAGCTTTTATAGATCGAGAAAAATGTTCACCTTTTGAATGTGGATTTGACCCAAAATCATCTTCTCGATTACCTTTTTCTTTACGTTTTTTTTTAATTACAATTATTTTCCTTATTTTTGATGTAGAAATTGCTTTAATTTTACCTATAATTTTAGTAATTAATTACTCAAATTTAATTATATGAGTTAGAACTTCTGCAATTTTTATTTTTATCCTTTTAATTGGACTATACCATGAATGAAATCAAGGAGCTTTAAATTGATCATCATAAATTATAAGGGACTGTAGTTAAGTATAACATTTGATTTGCATTCAAAAAGTATTGATTTTCAATCTGTCTTGAGTATGAAGCGATAAATTGCAATTAGTTTCGACCTAATCTTAGATGAATATCATCCTTATTCTTTAATTTTCTTTAATTATCTTTCTTTAATTGAAACCAAAAAGAGGTATATCACTGTTAATGATAAAATTGAATTATAATTCCAATTAAAGAAATATGAGGTACAAGTAAAAGCTGCTAACTTTTTTCTTTAATGGTTAAACTCCATTTATATTTCTATTTATATAGTTTAATATAAAACCTTACATTTTCACTGTAAAAATAAAGAATTTCTTTTATAAATAATATAATATAATAAATATTACTTTAATTATATTTTTACTAATTTAAATTATGTAATAAACAACTATTTTAATTTTATAATAATTTTATAATTTTTTATTTATATTTTAATTTTATAATTTTTACCTTATTTTAATTTATTATT